GTTCCTTCTGAAATTACATCTCTAAATCATAAAGCCATAACGTAAATAACGTTAAATACAGCTAAACCTACTAAATATTGGAATCCTTGGAATCCATGCATAAATAAAACTGTAGTAGTTGTTAATATAAATAATGACAAACTAGTAAATAATGGTCAAGGTGACGGAGATACTAAATGGAAAGGATGATTTTGAAAATTACTTTTTGATTTATATATCATATTTTAATTTAATAATTAATTGTTTAAGCTTTATCTCTCTATTTTTGTTTTATTGTGATAACTATAGCACCTACCATACCTAATAATAAAATAATGGAAGTAACAATTAATCACATAGAATAACTAGTATACATAATATTACCTATACTAGCTATATGTGTAGGTTCTATTAGTGAATTATCTCAACCTTTACTACTTGCATAACCAATTTGTTGTTTTAAATCAACTAAATTAAATAATTCATTATCTAATTCTACATTATATATATCAGAGTATGAATTAGATAAATAAGAAACAATACTATTTTCTGTAAAATTTAGAGGTAATACTTGTGCTATTATATAATAAAAAATAATAATAGTTAAACCAGCTAAAGGTAAATCATTATTAGTATCATTAAATAATTCAGAAACTCTAATGTTAATTAACATTAAAATAAATAAAAATAAAATAGAAACAGCACCTACATAAACTAATATATAAGCTAATCCTATAAAATTATATCCTACTAAAATTAATAAACCTGCAACATTAACAAACAAACCTATTAAAAATAAAACAGATACAACAGGATTTCTACTACTTATAGTAAGTATACCTAATAAAATAGATACTAAATAAATAATATCTACAAATTCTATTCTAAATCCATTAGTAATAGAATCATTTAATAAAAATATATTATTCATAATAAAAAAAACTAAATCTATTAACATATTATACAAATAATAATAAATGTCTAGATAGGATTAGATAAAGATCTAATTAGGGAGAAAAGGAATCGAACCTTCGATAGCTTATAGCTATTGAGTTTACAGCTCAACCCGTTAACCAGCTTACGGGACCTCCCTATTTCATATATATATTTAATCTTTAACTGGAATTGAACCAATTTATTATATACCTATATTTTTGATTTGATAATATATATACTATTATTTTTTTTTTAATTTTATACTCCCCGTGCAATTTCCATTACACGAACCTTATTTCGACTTAACACCAATCAAAGTTTTGCATACGAAAACTATCCTGCATATTTATATATCATAAATATATATAACTTTACACAGAAAAAATCAAACTTACTGCATCTTCTTTTTTCAGCGCCTGACGAGTGGTTAGTACCTAACTAAGATAAAATTCACCGTGACGTTGGTGATTCACGATTACTAGTAATTCCTTTTTCATGTAGTCGAGTTACAGACTACAATCCATATTATTTCCTTTTTTGGGGATTAGCTCCATTTCACAATATCGCATCCCGTTGTAAAGGCGTATGTGGCACGTCTATAGCCCACAGCATTAAGGCCATAGTGACTTGTCTTAATCCCTTTTATCTGGTCCGATGTAGTAGCGAACCACTTTATATAAACAAATAAAGTGAGGGTTTTCGTTAATTAAAGGAATTAACCAAATCTCACGACATTAACTAAAGACAGCCATGCAGCGCTTGTAACAATTTTTTATAATCTGCTATACAAGCTGTGGTAAGGTTTTTCGTGGATCATCGAATTAAATAACATACTTCACTACTGGTTTTAGAAACGGTCTAATGATTTCAGTTTATATGTTGCCATAGTACTCTTGAGGTGGAATGCTTACACTTTCGTTTATACATTAAATATATATATCTAATGTATGACATTCATCATTGTCTGCTTGGACTACTAGGGTATCTAATCCTGTTTGCTACCCAAGCCTTCGTCTCTCAACGTCAGTTATTACATAGAAGGACGCCTTCGCCGTTGACAGTCCTCCTGGTATCATCAAATTTTATCTCTACTCCAGAAATTCTTCCTTCTCTCATATAACTCTAGTAAAAAAGTACTCGTTTAGAGTTTAATTTACCGTCTACTTACCCTTTAAACCCAATAAAGATAACTAACACTAGCCTCCTACGTATTACCGCGACTGCTGGCACGTAGTTTGGTCAAGACTTATAAATAGATTATGTCATTATATCTAATCTATTTAGAATTTTATGCGAGTTAATCGCGAATGCACCGATACAAAGTTAACATTATCATTCTTCCAAGTTACTGGTTCAGCCTTTCGGCCATTGACCAATATTCCTCACTGCTGTACATAAAAGCATTGGGTTTTTTTCAGACCCAATGTGGTCGATCAACTTTCCAGTTACGACTACGGTTTATTGCTAGAAAAGTCATTACCTTTCCTACTACTCACCGAGATAAAAATTATCATCTTAAAGCGGTAATTAAACCTTTGGTTATAAGGGATTTTTTCCCTTACTTTAAGGTAGCCAATTTATCTTTTACTCACCTGTACACCACTACTACTTAATTTAACTATTATATAATAATATTAAACTAATTAGTCGTTCGATTAGCATGTGTCAAGTACTTGGACAGTGTTCAGTTAGAGCCATCATCAAACTCTCTATTTTATTTTTAATGCATACATCACATCTATATTGTTTTATATATAACTATAAAATTATCAATTTTAATGTTATTATTTAAAGATATAATTAAGCCAGTTTCTGTTTAATTTTAATAATTCTAAATAAAAACTTAACATAGGATTCTTGTTCGCTATTATTTTATTATTACTTATTAGTATTTTATATAATTTTTAGTTTCTGTTAACATCCTTATATTTTTATAATTATTGAATAAATATATTCAAGTGTATATGCCTAATAAGTATTGGACTTTCCTATTAACATAAAATTTTTATATCTTTAAAAAATTATTATAATATAAAACTATAATAATATAAATTGTTTATCTTTAGATATTATATAAATATCTATCTATATATTTTAAATATATTATAATATTAATGTAAATCTAAACCATCTTTAATATATGAACAAGCTAAAACTACAAAAACTTGAGCTTGAATAAATGCTATAGCTAATTCTAAACCAGAGAATGCAATAATAAATGCTAAAGGTATTAAACCTAATATAAAGAATATTACACCACTAGTCATAATATTATATGTGAATCCACTTAAGATACTTAAAAGCATGTGACCACTTAATATGTTAGCAGCTAATCTTAATCCTAATGAAACATTTCTAGATAAATATGAAATAAATTCAATTAAAACTAATAAAGGTAATAAAGCTAAAGGACAACCTGAAGGTACAAATAATGAGAAGAATTTTAACCCATGTCTTTGGAAACCTAATATTGTTGCACCTAAAACAACAGTAAAACTAATAGAGAATGTTAATATAAAGTGTGATGTAGATGCAAAACTATATGGTACTAATCCTATTAAATTATTTACTAAAATAAATATGAATAATACATACATTAATGGAAAGAACATTTGTCCTTTATTAGGATTAATTTGGTTTACTACTATACCATGTACTGTAGCATAAATACTTTCTTGACTTATTGATCAGTTATTAGGTATTATTTTATTATTATTTGTAGCTAATAAGCTATATGTTAAAATTAAAAAGATACTAATTGATAAGTATAAACCTATATTAGTTAATGATAAATGTAAATTACCTAATAAGTTAGCGTTAAGAGAAAATAAATCTCTTACTTCAAATTGGTCTAATGGACTTAATACAAAATCTAAATGACGCATATTATTGTTTATTTATAAGATATATATAAATATTAACTTATTATTTCCATTACCTAATGAAACTCTATTAAGATAGAGATATATATAATAATAAAAAATTATTATGTTTTAGTTATATATAGAATACAACTACTAATTTATATAATTATAATTTATTTATGTAAATACGTGAAATAAAAGTACGTACAAATCTAGGTAATATGAATTTAGTAAATGTATATATTAATACTGTTAATATAACAAAAGTAAATACTACTTGATTTACAAAAAAGAATGGTACTAATTGTGGCATATATTTGTATTTTATCTATTATATGGATATTTTCTTAATATATCTTGACTTTTTTTTAGATTATAAGGTAAAGTAAAAATAAGCCCTTAAGATGAATCGAACATCTATCAAAATATTAACAGTATCTCGCTCTACCATTGAGCTATAAAGGCTAAAATAATAATATTAATAATAATATTATTACAATTCTTACCCAAGGGTCGAACTTGGATCAAAATATTAGAAGTATTCGGCTCTGCCATTGAGCTAGTAAGAAGATAAATAAACATAATTATTGATTATAATAAAACAAAACAATAAATGTTATAAAAATAAAGAAATTATATCTATTATATTAATTTATATTATAAATTAAAGAAGAAACAGAGTAATGTAAACCATCTAATATAGGAGCAGGATATACACCAAATAATACTGTAAATACTACAAATACTAATAATAATATAAACTCTCTTCTAGTAACATCACCTATGTTTTCTACAAAATATACAGAATAAGAACCACCAAAAGCTATTCTATTATACATAAATATAGTATAAGCTGCAGATAATACAATAGAAGTACTAGCTAGTATACCTAATATAGGCATTCTTTCAAATGCACCATATAATGACATAAATTCACCTATGAAATTTAAAGTTAAAGGTGTACCACTATTACCTAAACATAATATAAAGAATAATATAGAGAATATAGGCATAATTTGAGCCATACCTCTATAATATGTAATTAATCTAGTAGAAGATCTATCGTATAAAATACCTCCAGCACAAATAAATAATGCTGGTGATACAAAACCGTGAGCTAAACCTAAAACTATTGCACCTTCTATACCTTGTATTGTATTACTAAACGCACCTATTAAATATACAGCTGCGTGAGATACAGAAGAGTAAGCAATTAATTCTTTAATATCTATAGTTCTTAATGTACTAAAACTAGCATAAATTATAGTTATTACACCTATTACATATATAATATATGTAAAGTTTAAAGAAGCTTTAGGTAATAAAGGTAACATTAATCTAAATATACCATATAAACTTAATTTTAAAACTATACCTGCTAATATAATACTACCAGATAATGGTGATTCAACGTGAGCTTTTAGTAATCAAGTATTTAAAAAAATAACTGGTGTTTTTACAGCAAAAGCTATAAATATACCGTAAAATAAAAATAATTGAGTTACATAACTAAAGTTTGCTTTAGATAATGCATCAAAATCAGTAGTACCCATAATAGAAGACATAACTATTATAGATAATAACATAAACAATGATCCTAATAAAGTATATAAAAATAAGTAGAAACTAGCTCTTACTTTATTACTTGAACCAAATAATCCTATTAATAAGAATAAAGGAGGTAATATACTTTCAAAAAAGATATAGAATAATAATACATCTAAAACTAAGAATACAGCTAATAATAATGTTTCTAATAATAACATAATTATTACAAATGATAAAACATTTTGAGATTGTATTGAATTTCAATTAGATAAAATAGCTACTGGCATTATTATAGTTGTTAATAATATAAAATATATAGATAAACCATCTACACCTAAATATACATCAAAATAACTTACTTGATAATGTTCTTCAATAAATTGAAATTGTTTACTACTAAAATCAAAAAGTATAAACATTATCAATGATACAATTAAATTTATTATTGTTGTAGTTAAGGCTATAGATTTTATTTTAATATTATTTACTATACTTAAACCATAATTAGTCTCTATTGTTACAAGACTTATACCTATTAATGGAATTAATAATAATAATAAGGACATATTTAATTTTTAATATATATATATACTTTCTGCTTAAAAAAAACATTAATTTGTTTTTGTTACACCTTATATATGCTATAAAGCTTAAGTATATATCAGTTAATACTATATTATAATTTATTATTATTTTTTTATAATACATACATACATACTATATTGTAATTTATAAGTTACATAATAAATCTATATATGATTATATAATTAGATATAGATTACTAAAAGTAAGCTAAATTAATAATAAATATTAAATTAAAGTATTAAGCTTGTAGGTAAAGCATCTAAACCAAATACAACACAAGGTATTAAAACAACATATGCTATAATTAAAGGTAATAATACAGTTCAACAAACTGACATTAATTGATCAAAACGAATTCTAGGGAAAGATGCTCTAACTCAAATAAATACAAATATTAATAAAGCAGTTTTAAAAGCTAAATTTAAAGGAGATGAAGAAATATTAACAAAGATATCTTGTAATATAGAACTATTTATACCAAATATATTATATAATATATCTATTATAAATTCAACAGGTATAATACATAAATAACCACCAAAAAATAAAATACTATTTAAAACACAAATTAATATAATACTAGCATATTCAGCTAAGAAAAAAAATACAAATACACTAGCTGAATGTTCTGTCATAAAACCACTAACAAGTTCTGATTCAGCTTCAGCTAAATCAAAAGGAGCTCTATTAGTTTCTGCTATAGAACCTATAAAGAATATAATAAATAAAGGAAATAATGGTAATATGAAATCAACTATTCTTTGTGATTCTACAATAGTAATAATATTTAAATTACCTGTTAATAAGATAATTAATATAATTACAGAACTTAATATTAACTCATAACTAATTAACTGAGCTGTACTTCTTAATGAACCTAAAAAAGCATATTTAGAATTAGCAGATCAACCAGCTAATAATATACCATATGTAGCTAAAGATGATACAGCTAACATATAAAGCATACCTAAACTATAATCAGATACAAAAATTCCACTATCAAATGGTACAACTAAATAACCTAATAAAGAAAAGATTAAAGTTATCATAGGTCCTATAAAAAATAATATAATATTAGCCTGTGTTGGAGCTACATACTCTTTTAATAATAATTTTAAAGCATCAGCAAATGCTTGTAGTAAACCATAATAACCTACTGCATTAGGACCTAATCTTCTTTGCATAGAAGCCATAGTTTTACGTTCGGCTATAGTTACAAATGCAACTGAAAGTAAAGCAGGTACTATTAATAATAGCCCTTCAATAATTGAAATTATACTTATCATTTATTTATTTATTATTTATTATAACAATATATATCAATAGAATATTTATATTTATATTAAAATTAATTGTAATTAACAACCTGCAGTTTTTATTCTATATATATAAATATTTAATAAATATACTCAATATTATATATTGAAACTTTTTATGTTTAATATATATATAATGTATATATATATCTAATATTTTAACTAAAAATATAGGTTAATATTATATATAAACTAATTGTTTAAGTTTTAGAATAGTATACTCTAAATATAAACATAGCTATCTAAGGAGTTCGGGGAACTCGAATCCCTTTATTTCGATTTGCAATCGAAACGCAGAACCTTCTACTCAAACTCCTTTAATTTGTAAATATTAATTATATATAATAGGTATAATAATATTAATTATATATAATAGGTATAATAATATTATTATATACTAATTATTTTTTAGTAGCTAATTCTACTAAACTATTTTCTATAATACTTACTACAGGTACTATAATAAAGAAGTGTGCAAAGTATAATACAGTAGATATTTGTCCTACTTCAATAAATGGAGTTTCAACGTGTTTTGCACCTATTTGCATTAATACTAAGAAATTAGCTACAAATATAAAGAATGCAATTTTACTTAAAGGTCTAAATTGTACTCCTCTTAATTTAGATAAATCTGTTAATGGCATTGCCATTAAAGCTAAAATAGCAGCAAACATAGCTATAACACCTAATAATTTATTAGGTATAGATCTTAATATTGCATAGAAAGGTAATAAATATCATTCTGGTACAATAGCAGGTGGAGTTTGCATAGGATTAGCCACAACATAATTTTCACTATCTCCTAATGCATTAGGCATAAAGAAAACAAATATAGATAAAACTATAAAGAATAAGAATATAGTAACTAAATCTTTAAATAAAAAGTAAGGAGCGAAAGGTAATCTGTCATAGTTAGCTGAAATACCTAAAGGATTACCTGATCCTACTACATCGTGGTAAGCTATTAAGTGCATTAATACTAATGCAGCTAATACGAAAGGTAATAAGAAGTGTAATGCAAAGAATCTGTTTAATGTAGCATTATTAACTGAAAAACCACCTCATATAAATTCAACTATATCTTGACCTATTCAAGGTATAGCACTCATTAAATTAGTAATAACAGTAGCTCCTCATAAACTCATTTGACCGTATGGTAATACGTAACCTAAGAAAGCTGTAGCCATCATTATTATAAGAATTACTGTACCAATAATTCATGTTAATGTTCTTGGTGATTTATAAGATCCATAGTATAAACCTCTACCAATGTGTAGGTATACTAAAAAGAAGAAAGCTGAAGCTGTATTAGCGTGTAAATAACGTATTAATCAACCATTGTTAACATCTCTCATAATGTGTTCAACAGAATTAAATGCTTCAGCTACACTAGGTGTGTAATGCATAGCTAATGTAACTCCTGTTACAATTTGTATTATTAAACATATTGCTAATAATGAACCAAAGTTTCATAAATAACTTATATTGGCTGGTGTAGGTGCGTCGATTAAGTAAGAATTTACTAATCTTAATAAAGGATGACTTTTAAGAATTCTCATATTTTTATTATATATTAATTGTTATTGTTCTATTTTATGTTTTATTTTGCTATATTATAATATAAATAAATAAATATAAATATATATATTTATATATATTTATATGGGTTTGTTCAATTAAAAACTGCTATGCAGCCGGAAAAGAAATTAGAATTTCTATTCTTAATAAATGTAATCATGGATCTATATATATATTTAAATTATATATTTATACTTTATATTAATATAAATATTATATAAATAATATTTATATTAATTTATGTAAGTTTGTTCAATTAAATATTAACAGGAATAAATAATACAATAGCTAATAAATTAGATAAATGTAATGTTTCATTAGGCATAAACATAAATAAAAGTATAATTAATGTTAATATAGAAATAGTTATAGATAAAGAACTAGATAAAGCAAAATTAGAATTAAAATATATTTTATTAACTACTTTATTTTTTTGTAAAATAAGAGCAGGTATTCTTAAATCTTTTAAGCTACTAAAATAAGTATAAGAATGTCCATCAAAGAACATAGTTTTTACTATAAATAAATAATATACAGCACTTATAACACTAGTTAATACACCTATAAGAGTTAAAAATATAAATCCTTCTTGTAAAGCTGCAGAAAATACCATCTGTTTAGCAAAGAATCCCATTAAAGGTGGAATACCAGCAAATGAGAATAAAGTAATAGTTAAACTTAAAGCTAAGAAACTATTAATATGGAAATATCCTTTAAGCTGACTTATAAGTTGTATAGGTGAATTATTTTTATCTATTAAATTATTATGATTAATATTTTTATCATTATAAGCATATAAGCTATAACCTATAGCTATTAATAAAATAAATGCATTTAAATTAGATAAACTATATTGAGCTAAATAGAAAATAAATGATTGTATAGATTCAACACTATTAATAGTTAATGCTAATAACATAAAACCTAAATGAGATATAGTACTATAAGCAAATAATCTTTTAATTCTAAATTGTGTTAAACCTAATACAGTACCAATTATTAAAGATAATAATGAACTTATTAATAAACTAGTAGTTCAAGTATATTGTGTAGTAATATATATACTATTTGTATAATGAACTAATTGTAATAATAAAGTTAATATAGAAATTTTAGCTATTATAGCTACAAAAGTAGTAACTATAGTAGGTATTCCATCATAAACATCAGGTGATCAAAAATGGAATGGTGCAGCTGATATTTTAAATAATAATCCTATAGTTATTAATAATAAGCTATAAGGTATATAAGTAGTAATTTGTTGTTCATCTAATACACCTGCTAAATTATTTATAACATAGAAACTATCTAAATATGTTACACCTAAATTTGCATATATTAAAGCTATACCTAATAATATAAAACAAGATGCTAATCCACCTAATAAAAAATAAGTTAAACCAGCAGATGTAGCTGATTCAGAATTTCTATACATAGTACATAATAAATATAAACCATAACTTTGTAATTCTATAGATAAGAATATAGATACGAAATCACTACTAGATATTAATAATAAACTACCTATTACAATAAATAATAACATTAATGTATATTCTAATATTGTATATTGTTCTCCTTTTTTTAAAATTATATTAGATACAGCAATGTTTTTAACAAATTGTAATTTTGTAAATAATAATTTAGATAAACTTAAGTACTGACTAGATATAAGTTTTCTTGGATAAAAACCAGTTAAATTCAGTATTAATAATGTAATAATAAATATTAATATATGAAATGTTTGTGTTATAGGTGATGTATAAAATAAACCACCAAACAACCCTATACCATTATCTAAATATGTTATAAATAAATTATTATAACATAAATAAATACAGTAAAATAATATTATAATACCTATTCTTGAATAAAGAATAGCTGTATCACGTCTAAAAGACAATGCATTAGATAATATTAAACAGAAGATTGAAGATAAAAGCATATCTGAATAAAAAATATAAATAAATTTAAATTAAATAAAATAAATAATAGATATTTAAATATATCTATTAAAAAAAAAAAAATAATAAGTTATTATTAAATAAATAATAACTTATTATTAAGTAAATGATAACTTTATATTATTAACTAAATGTTAAATTATTATTTAGTTGATGTTAAATTATTATTTAATAATGCAAACAAAGTAAATATAACTAATATAAATAAATTATTATCATTATAAGAGAAATATATTAATGATATGTAGAACATTAAACCTATTAATACATATAAAGCATAAGTAGTAATTACACCAGTACTTAATTTTCCTAAACTATTACTTAAAGATAATAATCCTTTTTCTAAACCATAAGGTCCTAAGAATTCAACTGAACCTTTATCTAAACTCTTAGTAGTTTGACCACCTAATTTAAGAACACCTTCTACAATATATTTATTATAGAATAATTCTATATAAAATCTTTGATTAAAGAAACTAAAGATATTATAACCAAATCTTGAGAATTTAAAGTTAATAAGTAATTTAGGTAAGAATTCAGAAAATAAAACAGAAATAATACTTAAAGAAACTGTAAATATAAATGGTAATAATTTAAAGAATGTAGGTACAGCAAATTCTGTATCTAACATAATTTCATGACTAGGATGAATAAATAAACTATTATCTACAAAGAAACCAGTACCTAAACCTATAAAAATATCTTTAGTTAAATAACCAAAGAATATAGAAAAAATAGATAATATAATTAAAGGTAAAGTTAAGAAAATATCACCTTCATGAGCATGTTTATAACTAGATAAAGGTCCATTAGGATTAGTTAAGAAAGTTAAATATAAAACCTTAGCTGAATAAAGTGTAGTAAACATAGCACCTATAGTAGCTACAAAATAAACTATAGTACCTGATAGATAGAATTGTCCATAAGAAGATTCTAGAATAAAATCTTTAGAATAGAATCCAGTCATGAAAGGTACAGCTACTAAACTTAATGAAGCTATTAACATAACTGAATATGTTAAAGGTAAGAACTCTCTTAAACCACCATATTTTCTAAAATCTTGGTTATCAGCTACTGCGTGTATAACTGATCCAGCACCTAAGAATAATAATGCTTTATAAAAAGCGTGATTAACTAAGTGGAATAAAGCTAAATTATAACTAGATAAACCTATAGCTATAACCATCATACCTAATTGACTCATAGTTGAATAGGCAATAACTTTTTTAATATCTTGTTGGAATAAACCTATTAAAGAACTAAATACTGTAGTAATAGCACCTAATCATAAACATAAAACCAAAACAGTTGAACTATATTCAATTAAAGGTGAAGATCTCATTAATAAATATACTCCGGCAGTAACCATAGTAGCAGCATGAATTAAAGCAGAAACAGGTGTAGGACCTTCCATAGCTTGAGGTAATCAAATATGTAAACCTACTTGAGAACTTTTAGCTGTTGCACCTATTAATAAACATATTCCTACTAATGTGATTATAGTTTCATTATAGTAAGGTGCTAATGCAAATACTGTACTATAATCTAAATTACCAAAAGATCATATTATTGTAAACATACCTACAGTTAATAAACAATCACCTACTCTATTAGTTAATAAAGCTGATATAGAGCTTTGATTTGCTGCTATTCTAGTAAATCAGAAATTTACTAAAAGATATGAACAAACACCTACACCTTCTCAACCTACAAACATAATTAAATAATTATTTCCTGTTACTAATATAATCATCATAAAAGTGAATAAACTTAAGTAACTAAAAAATCTTTGATTGTGTGGATCATGACTCATATAACTTATAGAATATATGTGTACTAAACTAGATACTATTAATACTGGTATTAACATAGATACAGTTAATGAATCAAATCTAAAGTTTCATAATACATATAGTGATTCTACATCTACTCATCTAGCTATATTTATTGTTACTGGTATATTATTAAAACCTACTTCAAAAAAAGCTATTATAGCTAATAATGTTGTAGTTATTACTGAACCACATGTTATTATATGTGATCCTGTTATACCTATTTTTCTACCAAAGAAACCTGATGCTATTGAACCTAATAATGGTAAAATTATCAATGTTAAATACATTTATTTATATTGTATTGTTATACTACCTCTTAATCTATAATATGCTACTAATATTCCTAAACCTATTGCAGATTCAGCTCCTGCTATTGTTAAAATATATATAGCAAAAGTTTGTCCTAATATATCATCAAAACTAAGTGAACTGATTAATATTAAAAATGTTGCAGATAATAACATTATCTCTATAGAAATTAACATTAATATAATGTTTTTTCTATTTAATACAAATCCTAATATCCCTATGACAAATAAAAATATTGAAAAATTCATTATACTTATATAAAATTTTATTTGATTTATCTATACTACATATATAAATATAATTATTACAAATATTAATTAATATTATATAAATATGTATAAGACTTGAACTTATATTTACGTGTCCGTAGCACGTTATTCTACCATTGAATTAACATATTTATATAAGTAATTTACAACTAATAATAGTATATATATATTCTAGAAGTAAATTACTTATTTTTTTTTTGAATTACATCTCTTTAAATAAAATAATTTAATAAAGATTCCTTTTTAAATACATTTAAAAGTTTAATATATAAATACGTAAATTTTATTTAAGCATGATTTAGTTTATGGTATTCTATATGGGCTGCCATTGTAGCTATATCGTATATAGTACATGTAGTACCATCAGGATATTCTACAAAACAAAAATGTTCAGAACGATTTGAAGAGCTTAAATCATGAGTATATTTTATATTCCTATATTCATATATGTGTATTGGGTCTTTACCTGCTATTCTTCAACCAGGGTTAAAATGCAAAAGTTCAGGTGTAATACGACATTTCTTAATAGGATCATAGTAATATTGCATATTATGTACAATTCCAGTTAATGGTCCTCTGTAACGTCTTTTAGGTTGATGTTCTCCAATAGCAGGTTCATAAGAAGAACTAACTAACACTACTGGTTCCCCAGTAGTAAGATGATAAGTAGATTCTTCTCTCCGTCTTTTACCTTTTTCTTCCCGTTGTCTTGAATTTTCAACTTCATGCATAGGTTCTTTACCTGAAGATGGGTTAGGATTAGGTCCAGGTGGACCATTATCACCACTAGACCCTTGACCTCCACTTCCACTAGAATGTTTAAACTTATTATCCTTAATATTTATAAAGGAATCTTCATGTAATTGATTTAAATAATTATTATTAATATTATCTAATAATTCTAATATAAAAATAGGATTATTATGTGTGAAACTATATACAGATAATACTATTAATATTATTCTATAGATAAAATATAATCTCTCACCTAATTTAGGATTTAGATGTAATTCTAAGTATATTTTTGTTAAAGATATAAGGCTGTATCTATTTAATTTTGTTGTCATGCTTTTCATATATTTATTTTGCATAATAAAAAATTATTTTTTCATATTTATATTTCTAACCTTCCATTTGTTCTCTTAATCATAATAAGAAATCTCTTATTGAAACTGACTGTATAGCTATAGGCATAGAACTATGTAAAATACCACATATCTCTGAACATTGTCCAAAGAAAGTACCAGGACGGTTTATGTAAACAGAAGCTTGATTTAATCTACCAGGGTAAGCATCTGCTTTAATACCTAAAGAAGGGCAAGCGTAAGAATGTATAACATCAGCAGCTGATATAACAATTCTAGTGTGAGTTAATTCAGGAATAATTACTCTATTATCAACTTCTAACATTCTAAATTGACCTTGTTCTAAATCACTTTCTGGTACTATATATGAATCAAATTCTATAAATTCATCATCTACATTAGTAAAATCAGGATATTGGTAACTTCAATATCATTGATGACCTTCAGCATAAACAACTAATGAAGGATCCATAACTTCATCCATTAAATATAATAATTTAAATGATGGGAATGCTATTAATATTAATATAAATGCTGGTGATATTGTTCAAATTAACTCTATTAAAGTACCATGATTCATAAATTTATGTGCAATAGGTGATTTATTGGCTAAAAAATTTCTTATAATTGAAATTATCATTCATGTTACAGTGAATAATATAACAGCTAAATAAAACATTATATTATTATGTAATTCTTCAATACCTTCCATTTGAGGTGAAGCACTATCTTGGAAAAATAAACCCCAAGGAGTTGGAGCATCTAACTGTAATTTAGAAATATAATTGTGAAAAAACATTATTTTTATTTATTTTTAGTTAAAAAGTATCTCACTAATTCATGTAAACTTTATGTAATCATATATACATATACGAGTTAGACCGGTTTCGATCCGGCATCTATTTTCTTGACAAGAAAACCCTTTACCAATTAAGTTACTAACCCTATTTATATCTATATTTTTTTTATTAATTTAATAATAAGTAAAATATTATTAATATATAATTTACTTATATATTAAAGAATAACCATTTCAAGATTTTATATTAAAATTAAATATTTGTCTACTTTCTATTTTTAAAGCATTTTTACCTAATTCAAAGGCAAAACCTAAAGTTAATACTAGGAAAAATACTATCATTATTAATAAACCATAAATACCGTTAGTGTAAGCACTAACAACATAAGGATATACTAATAAAATTTCTAAATCAAATAATAAAAATAATAAAGCAAATATAAAAAAAGAAATACTAAATTGTGTTCTATTTTGTCCTAAAAAAGAATGAAAACCACATTCAAAAGCACTATCCTTTTCTTGATAAGGATTATGTGGTGAAAGTATTAAATTAACTAATAACAATATTATACCTAATACTGGAATTAAAAATAAAAAAAAAGTTGTTGTTGTCATATTTAAAGGTTTAAATTTTTATAAGATATAAGTTTTATATTAATATTTTCTTACAGAGGTTTAAATTAAAATTAATAATAAAACTTATTATTAAATTAAAAAAAAATATATATATAAGATTGACATTAATATATATATTAAAAATTAAGCTACATATAATAATAAAAAAGCCATCATTAAAGCAAACAATCCTGTTGCTTCTGCAAATGCAAAACCTAATATGGCATATGAAAATAATTGTCCTCTTAAAGAAGGATTTCTTGCTACACCTAATATTAATGCACCAAAAACTAAACCAATACCTATTCCTGCTCCTATTAATCCTGTTGTGGCCATACCAGTACCTATAATTTTAGCTGCTTGTAACATAGTTTAAAGTTAAATTATGTTTACATATAGTAATTTACAGTTAAATATTTTATATAGTTTTTATTTATAGAAGATGACTTAACGTCTCTAATATACTAGAGATTTCTTCCCTTACAATCTCGTGTTGAATATCAAACAACCCATTAACTAGAGGTAAGATAGCTCTTTCTGATGCTTCCAACGTTTGGTGTTCAGCTATTAGTAGGTCTAAATTATCCAAACATTCTATTATATCGTAATAAACCACACGGTAATCGATATTATCTATACCTCTCATATGTATAATGTAATTATTATATATGATATCATCAGCACGGATTTGATCACTATATATAACTTGATTAGTTAATGCTCCATTATCTAATGGCTCCATACCTATATTTTCTATAGTCTCATTAAATATAGAACTACCATCTGATGATATATCAAAGTTATCTTCTAAAGAATTAAAAATATCTGGCCTAAAATTATTATCTATAACATTAGGTCTAAAATTATTATCTAAAATATTAGGCTCAAAATTATTATCTAAATTATTAGGGTCATTATCTAAATTATTAAATTCAGAATTATTCTCTCAATTATTTTGCTCATCATCAAAAATATTAGGCTCAAAAGTATCATTTAAATTATTTTGCTCAGAATTATTATCTCAAGAGTTAGAACGCGTACTCTCACTATTATTATCTAATATAGGTATATCTTCATTAACCTCTGAATCATTAACATAGGTATTAATAATATTTAAATTATGAGCATATATACTCTGTTCTATCTCTTCAACTTGAGCAGTTAGACCTCCCCTATAATCATCAAATAAAGTAATAGCTGTTTCTATTTCATCTATTAATCTAAAAGCTTCAACTTGTTGAGTCTGTTGAGATATTAGATAGCTAGCTAAATTATTCATTTGAGTTTCAAGTTGAGATGTAGTTTCTGTTAGAGAGTTAGTAGTATTTGAAACTACTTCTGATAATTGAGTATTAGTAATTTCACGCGGTGCGCTAGTGTCTAATTCAATACTATCAATAATAGATGTATTATCATGAGGTAATTCAATACTATCAATAACAGATGTATTATCATGAGGTAATTCAATACTATCAATAACAGATGTATTATCATTATCATTTTCATGAGATAATTTAGCTTTTTTAGTTAAAATATTCTCTTCACTATTAGATAAACTATCATGTGATTTTCTTTTAAGACGTACCGTTAATTCATTATTACTATTATTATCACTAATATAATCTAGAGCAGTATCTACCGTATCTTTACTTACCTCATCAGATTTAGTAGAGATATTAGATATATTTGGATCAATAGTTTCTTGAGCTATTGTAGGTGATTTAGGACTTAGAGATTGATTGTTTACTTCTCTTTTGTAAATTAATGAATTTGTAATTGACAAAGTTCATTTTCTGTAAGTTCTTACAGTAGATATTTGTATCTTAAAAAAAGCCATAGTATTATAATTAAATTGGGTTATTTTTTAGCTAAATCTAATGCTGTTTAATTTTTCTTAAAAAATATTTTAAATATATTATCATGTTTAATATCGTAATAACAAAAAATATAATTAATAAACTCTAAAAGTTAACGTATGTGTCTCATTAACATAATACAATTAAGGAGATTACTCGGGGGGGGGGCCAGTTAAGACCCCCCCCCCCATCACGTTTTTTTATTGTTTTTAAGTTATATTAGTCATTATTTAGAATATAATAGGGTAGATACTTAGAATCGAACTAAGATATGTTATGCCACAGATAACTGTTCTACCTTTGAACTATATCTACCTTTGAATTTTAGCTACCTCCCCTAATAGATCTTTAATTTAAATAAATATTTATACTATAATAAATCTAAAGTAAATTTAGATTAAATTATTAATATTTAATGTTAAAGATCTATTTTCTTTTTGGTAGTTTATTCATATCTATATTGTTTTATATATAACTATAAAATTATTAATTTTAATGTTATTATATAAATTTATAGATATATATATAAGAATCATACCCTCTACATTTAAACAAATATATGGGTCACATCCTCTATATAAGTGTGTATTTTAATACCATATTATCTTTTTTTTTTAATTATATATGTATGATATATAATAATAACTAATATAAATTATTATAATATATATAAACATTAAGATTGTAGAGGTAAACTAGCAAAAGCATGAGGTTTAGGTGGACTAGTTAAACATCATTCTAAAGAACTATTATTTCTAGTAAAGTACACTTGGAAAGTATCACTGAATAATTGTGGAGTTAATCAAGGATATCTTGATACAGCTTTACCTTCTGTAAGTTGTTTATAAATAATAGTTAAGAAATATCATGTAGCTACAACACTAACAATAGAACCAATACTACTAATTAAATTTCAACCATAGAAAGCATCAGGGTAATCACTAATTCTTCTAGGCATACCTTGTAAACCTAAGAAATGTTGTGGGAAGAATGTTAAATTAACACCAACAAATAAGATTCAGAAATGAACTTTAGCAGCAAAATGGTCATAAGATAAACCTAATATTTTAGGAATTCAAAAATATCAACCACTAAACAATGCAAATACAGCACCCATAGATAAAACATAGTGGAAATGAGCAACAACATAGTAAGTATCGTGGAATGCTACATCAAGTGAAGCATTAGCTAATACAACACCACTTAACCCACCAATAGTGAATAATACAACAAATCCTAATGCAAAAAGCATAGGAGGTGTTAAATGTAAAGATCCACCATAACATGTAGCTAATCAACTAAATATTTTAATACCTGTAGGTACAGCAATAATTAAAGTAGCAGCTGTAAAATAAGCTCTAGTATCAACATCTAAACCAACAGTATACATGTGATGACTTCAAACTATAAATCCTAATACACCAATAGACATCATAGCGTAAACCATACCTAAGTAACCAAATACGTTTTTACTTGATGCTGCTGAAATAACTGTACTAATAATACCAAATCCTGGTATAATTAAAATATAAACTTCAGGGTGTCCAAAGAATCAGAATAAATGTTGGAATAAAATAGGATCACCACCACCAGCTACTTCAAAAAAGGATGTATTGAAGTTTCTATCAGTTAAGATCATAGTAATACCACCAGCTAACACTGGTAATGATAATAATAATAACACAGCTGTAATAATAACAGCTCATCCAAATAAAGCTAATTTGTGTAAACGTATACCTGGACTTCTCATATTTAAGATAGTAGTTATAAAATTCATAGCACCTAACATACTACTAATACCACTTAAATGTAAACCAAATATAGCTAAATCTACACTAGGTCCACTGTGAGATTGTATTCCTGATAATGGTGGATATAATGTTCAACCTGTACCGGCTCCATTTTCTATAGTAGCTGAGAATATAAATAAAAATAAACTAGGAACTAATAATCAAAAACTTATATTATTTAATCTAGGAAATGCCATATCTGGACCTCCAACTAGTAATGGTAATAAGAAATTACCAAAACCTCCAATTAATGCAGGCATAACCATGAAGAAAATCATCAAGATAGCATGCGCTGTTATTATACTATTATATAACTGATTATCAGATATATATTGTACACCTGGACCAGATAACTCTAATCTGATTAAAACTGAAAACGCTGTTCCAACTAAACCAGAAAATAATGCAAACATTAAGTATAAAGTACCAATATCTTTAGCATTTGATGATAAAAATCATCTTTCTTGTCATTCTGTAGGTTGTTTAAAATCTAATATAGTACCTTTAGATACTGAATTAGTTTGTATATTTGTTGAATAATCTTGTACAAAATTAGTAGCAAGGTTAATATTATTCAAATCTTTATTATTATTTGTAATATTTAAAAGGGAATTAGCGATTGGCAAAATAAATTATAGTTAAATTGTTTTTTTAGTATGTTTAAAGTAAAACTTTGAAAACCCTATAGCTATAGCCCAAAGCTTAAAAATAAACTTTGATAAATAATATTATTAATATTATTTTAATTATTAAATTATAATTATTTTTTTTTTTTTTAATTTAATATTTAAATGGCTTACATAATGTAATAAAATTATAATAGTATATCCTAAAAGTTAACGTATGTGTCTTACTAGAAATATATTATATAGTAAGATTACTATAAGGCCTTATTTAAAAATGTACTAAGATATAATTATGTCTAATATGTATTAGATATAGCTTTTAATCAGGTAAAGTTAAAAAAGCCGGGAGAGAAATTCGAATTCTCATTCTTAATTCATGAAATTATTGTTCTACCGATTAAACTATCCTGGCTAAAACAATATAGATAATAAATAAGAATTTGTCTTATGTTGGGGCGACTCGAACACCCAATAGTAAATACCAAAAATTTATGACTTACCGATTAGTCGACAACATAAACTATATGTATATATAAATATGGGTAACAAGACTTGAACTTGTAAAGTATAAAACTATCCCGTTCTAAGCGGAACCTGTTTACCAATTTCAGCATACCCATGTCTATTAATTTAAGTAGCCATGTTAGCCAAGTTTGCTCGAGATAAGATTTGAACTTACAACCTAATCAGCTTCAATGATCCGCTCTACCAATTGAGCTTCTCAAGCGTTAATAATTAACAATATTAATAGTTATGGAGTTATCAGGACTCGATCCTGAAATAACGATATGCAAAATCGTCGTTTTACCAGTTAAACTATAACCCCTAATATATCCAAGAAACGATTCGAACGTTTACGGCTTGCGCCACTTAAGCTTAAGTTAAGACTGTCTACCAGTTCCAGCACTCGGATTAAATAAGACTAAAATGACTTGAACATTTACTCAAACCATCATGAGTGGTTCGCTTTAACCAATTAAGCTATAGTCTTTGGTAGCGAACTTAGGATTTGCACCTAAATAATATGGACATGAGCCATATATGTTACTATTACATTAATTCGCTTTAAGAGATAGGTGATTTGAACACCTGACCTTTCGCGTGTAAAGCGACAGCTCTACCAACTGAGCTAATCTCTTTTATTTTTAGATTTAATATTTTTTAACCCAAGGGAGATTTGAACTCCCGCACTAACAGTGAAAATGTTATGTCTTAACCAGTCTTGACCATTGGGTCTTTAAATTATATCTAAAATATATATAGCCTTATGCGAGTATCGAACTCACTTCTACCGATTACAAAACGGTTGCATTACTTTTATGCTAAAAAGGCTTTATTGTAACATATCTAAAATATTATAATGATATTTATTAATATTTAGTATACTATTCTTAAAAATTAGTACTTTATATCTAAAAATGTTTTCATTCTTACAACCAAAGCCTATTAATTGTTAAAAGATAACAATTATGCTCGTAGTGTTCTACTACGTATAAAAGTATCATAAAGTTTGCTTCGCGTTTAGATGCTTTCAACACTTATCTTTAACTGATGTAGCTTTCCTGCCATGCCTATGTTGTCTGGCTACACTACTAATAGTGTAACAATACCTTAGTATAAGTATTAATTATCATTATAATATATATTATAATATAAACCATAAACAACAGGTAAACCAGAGATCAATATACCCAACTCCTTTCGTACGAAGGGGCTATCTTTAATCTACTTTATGTTCCTCTAGAAGATAGAAACCATACTGTCTCACGACGTATTAAACCCAGCTCATGTAGCTCTTTAATCGACGAACAGTCGAACCCTTCATGATTTCTGCATGCATGAGGATGAGCTAAGCCGACATCGAGGTGCCAAACCGCGCACTCAATTTGTACTCTCTTGCGCAAATTAGCCTGTTCAATTTATGTTATCATAAAAGATTCAGCCAAAAGCTGAATATACTTTTATTTCCATTTTTCTCAAAACGGTTCAGACTATTTCATCATCTTTATTAATTAATATAAGGGAGGGAAAATTGTAAATAAAAAGAAAAGATAAATTAAGTACTACTTACTCAACCTTTAACACCAAAAGCTCCAACACGTGAAGTTGAGTTAATTACAGTATATTGTAAATTAGCTTTATCATTTCCTCTTAATACTGGTGTAGGATAACCTTTAAATGATGAATAAACATTTTCTAAATTTCCTTTATATTTAGTTCTACGTTGAGATCTAGAAGCTGAAAAACGTCTAGTTAATCTACCTGCAGCTTCTAATCTAACACCAGATACTCTTTTATATTTTAAATTACTTAAAATAATTTTTTTTAAATATTTAGATTTAGTATTATCTTGTAATAAAAAATTATCACTATTAAAGATATTAAAATTAAAAAATTTTTTAGATTTTTCTGCTAATTTAACATTTTTAATTTTTGCTTTTCTTATTAAAACCTTAAGATATCTTAAAACATTTCTTTTTTTTTTAATTTTAATTCTAAAGGTTGAGTAAATATTTTACTATTAAAATAAAAATATTTTAAATTAATGATATTAAATTCAACATTTTTATTAAAAATATTTCTTACTAAACTTATTAAACCTTGTAGGTAAGTATTTTCAAATTTAGCTTTATTAATATAAAGCATTTGTTTATAATACATATAGAATTTTAATCTTTTAAAACTTTTTTTAATAAATCTTGTATAGTAAATATTTTGTGCTGTATTAACTTGAGTATTATATTTAGGTAAAAGATTACTTAATAATATACTTTTTTGTTTATGTTTTAACAAAATATTTAATCCTCTATTTTTTATTAATTTTAATTTTCTAGCAAATTTAGCTTTTTTAAATAAAGTTAAATATCTTTTTTTAAGTCTTAATAAGTAATTAAGTTTTTGTTTATTATAAACATATAATGTTATATTTACTTTATCATTAGTATGTTTAAATTCACCATCACTAATAAATATTCTATTAGTAGATATTTTTCTAAATCTACGACGTAATCTATTTTTTCTTAATAAAGATTCTAGTTGTAAATGATATAAATTAAAGTATGCTTTAATTAATTTCATTACATATTTGCTTTTAATAGGAATTAAATTAATAGCATTTTTGTTATAAGCATATATACTACTTTTTCAATTCCTTACAGCAGGTATTACATCTCTATTATAAATAGCTATACTAGAATCATTTAATCCTTTTTTTTTATATGTAGTATTTAATTTTGATTTTATAATATTTAACATATCTATATATATATATTTAGATATTAATATAATTAATAGAATTAATTATATAATATTAAAGCTTGGTAAACCAAGTCTAATACATTATTAAAAAATAATAATTATTATACAAATAGTGTATTTAGTTATGATAATAATTAATAAAGATGTTGGGCGTTAAAAAAGGATTATTGTTAGCTATACTCACCTTTTAGTCGTTGAACGTCCTTATTTTAATTTATCTTAAAGATAAACACATGCTAAAATAAGTTTCGCTTCAAATACACTTAATTAATATAAGTTGTCTTTGAAATTTACCCAATATATTACCAATATTTTATAATATTGGAGGACTCACAGTTATAAATCCCTAGCGTAACTTTTTCTATAATCCAAGACCTTTCCTTAATGCATCTTGTGATCATATGCCCCGCTTACGCGACTGATAGACTTGTAGGTCAAACAGTAAAGCAAGATTTAGCCATTAAACTTTTAAAGTATTAATAAACATTATATTAATAAAGATAAATACTTTATTAATATAACAAATAAACTTTTAAATCTTTGAACTAAAATTAGTGCAAAGTCCAGTAAAGTTTAAAATACATCTATTCACCGCATAGTTAAAATCTTACTTAAAATAAAAAATAATTGTGGAATTTAATCGAATAATAACTGTATAATTATAATAATAATTAGAACAAATTAAAATATTTGTATATAAATATACAAGTTTACAATATGAACTTTGGATATACCCAGGTACTTTTTGTGGGATCTGTGCCCCGCATAAACTGCCTTCTAATCATTAAGAGTATATATAAGGATTCGAATAAAGGTGTTTCATTATTATCTAAACAACTACCTTATACACTATAAATCATCCTAAAATTTCACTCCTATAATTAGTAACAGTAAAGCTGCATAGGGTCTTCTCGTCTATCTAGAGGTAAACAGTATCTGCACTGCTATTCCAATTTCACTGAGACAATCATCGAGACAGCTGTTGCATCGTTAAGTCATTCATGCAGGACCGCATTTAACGGCCAAGGTATTTCGCTACCTTAGGACCCTCATAGGTAAGGCCGCCATTAATCGGGGTGTCCTTCAAAACCTCAGTTAATAATCAAGGTAGATCCGTTACCCAGCCGACATTGGGCAGACATCACACTCAATACTTTGATTTTTTATCTTTGCAGAGTGCTGTGTTTTTATTAAACAGTCGTACAACATTATTTCATGATTCCTCTTATTATTAATTTAATTTTTCATATTTAATTTCATACTTTACTATATGTTAAATTTAATAATAATGGTCCTCCTTATTCCAAAGGTACAGAGTCAATTTGCCGAGTTCCTTAATGATTGTTCTCTCAAACGCCTTTGTATTCTCTACTTGCTTACTTGAGTTAGTTTCTAGGTACGGTTATTTATTGTTTTTTTTCTTTTATTTTTTTTACCAGTATAAAGTTGTCTTTAATCTATATATTATAGTATTATTAATAATAACATTTAATAGATATATTTTATATAATAATCATTATATAATCTATAAATACATATTAATAATCTAATGGTAATTAATTATTAATTATTATTTATAATATCATTATAATAGATAAAGACTATTACTTGGTTAAAAAATATTTATTATTTTACTCACTCTATTATATTTGTAAACCACAATATTATAATAAGTATGTATTATATATTATAATTTACAATTTTATACCAATAAGTATGAGTATTAAATATTTCCCACTTCAAATAATAAAATAAACTTTTCCAGAACCTTTATTACTTGTTAAAGGTTTTGGTATTATCATATAAAAAAAGCATAAAACGTCATCAAAATTATCATTTGATTAATTTTTTTAGACACCGATTTTAGATGAAACCATAAGCTTCAGGCGAGGCTAAAAGCCTTTTTCGTTACTCATGTCAGCATTCTCTCTTGGATTTAACAGATACTCATAAATCGTAATATAGCATTTAAACTACTATATTTACTACTACTAACTTTTTTTATTTTACTATATAACCCACACTAAATAACTAATTTAAATATATATCGTTAAATATATAATCAATTAGTTATATTATATTGTAGTATAGTTAAATAAATAATCAATCACAATATATAATAAATCATATATTTAGTTTAGATAGCTTTATGCAAGATCTTTAATATTTTAAGAAAAATATTAATATTTTGTTTAATCCAATGTTCCGCTACCCCACAAAAATCCTAAGTCACAGCGCTTAAATTTAGATTTAACATCTAATCTAAGCCACAGCGCTTTAATTTTAATTTGTGTACAAGGTTTCGGTATATTATTTAGATCCGTTAAATTTTCGGCGTTTTTTCCTAATTTATTAATCAGTGCTCTGTTACGAGGTCTTCAAAAAATGGCCGCTTCTAAGCCTATTTCCTGATTGTTTTAAAAAAAAACATCCTTAATTTCACTTAACAATAATTTTGGAACCTTAACTCTTGTTCTGGGCTGTTTCCCTTTAGACATACAACCTTATCGCACTATGTCCGATTATTTAACATTCATCTTTGCCCTTCCGAGTGCAAATACTCTCCGGTAAAGTCACTACAACCCCCCGATGTTGACAAATACCTTTGATATTGTCCGAGATCACAGTTCTGTACCTGCTAAGATGTTAATTAAATTACCTACTTACATAGGTTTCGCGGAAAACCAGCTATACTAGTCAGTTTTGTCTTTCACTAACTTACCACAGTTCATCGGATATCTTTACAACGATAACCCGTTCGGGCTTTTATAACCCTGACCATGGTAAGATCACTAGCCTTCGGGTCTAATTCTAGATACTAATTCATTTTTTCATAATTGGTTTATCTACGTATCTACCTCCTAATTTTATTAATAAATTTACATACAAATATCATTAGACATTATATATGTAAATGCTTATAAAAGAGATGTTACTTGCATCTAAAATTAACTTGCTGACCCATTATGCAAAAGGTACGCTCTTATTATTTATTTAAATTTTAACTTGAGCTGCTTATAAAACTACTATTTCAGGGTATTTCCCTCACGGTACTGTTACTCTATCGCTTATATATTTTTTTTAGCCTTAGAGGAAGGTTCCCCTATTTTTCAACAGATTTTTTTCCGTTATACTTAAATATACTAAATAGTATATTTACTATAAACAATTATAACCTATATTTGGTAAATATAGTAATTATTTATTAAGGCTTTTGCTATTCAGAAGACACCAAATAACAATCTCGTTTGATTTCTTTTACTAAAGTTACTAAGATATTTCAATTCACTTTGTCTTATAATTAGATTTCTCTATGATTTCTAGTTTATATTGTTCCCTAGATATAAATATCTTGAAATATATAGCTAACCATCCATAATAGTTTCTTTATATACTTGTCTTGATTTCTCAAGATGTATATGGTACATATCATCTTTATTGAGCCATATTATTAGACTTCTTTTAGTTATCAGGTTATTATGATTCGAACATAAACAATCTCCAACCCAAATGAAGCGACCAACCATCGGACACTAACCTGTAAGACCTATAATGTATTTACATTAGTTTAATTTTATTATATATATAATAACATGTTAATACATTATTATACGCAATTTTATTTAATTAATTTTTTTAGACATTATAGGTATCAGAGAGTATATGATTCGAACATATGAAAGTTTATACCTTTAGCTAGACTCAAGCTAGCCGCCTTAAACCACTCAGCAAACTCTCTTTTTTTTTTTGTTTCTTCAGTGACTCGAACACTGAACATATCCTTATCAAGAATACACTTTACCAGTTAAGTTAAAGAACCTATAATATATTCAAGAGCACTTAGATTTGAACTAAGAAATATAAGGTTGAAGCTTACAGTTTTACCTATTAAACTATGCTCTTCGGAAAAAAGATGAATCGAACATCTAAGTGTTAAAACACAATATTTAGCAAATATCTTACCCTACCAATAGCAACTTTTCCTTTAATTTATATATATATATACGAGTTAGACCGGTTTCGATCCGGCATCTATTTTCTCGACAAGAAAACCCTTTACCAATTAAGTTACTAACCCTATTTATGGCTAGCTGAATTCGAATCAGCACACTTTACTTGGAAGGTAAACAGTCTACCATTAACTTATAGCCATTATGACTTTGAATATTTAAATTATTATGACTAGCTGAATTCGAATCAGCACATCTTATATGGTAAATAAGCAGTCTACCATTAACTTATAGTCATTTTTGGAATTTTAATTCAGATTATAATAATCTATTAAGACCTATGGGATTTGAACCCATATTATAATGATTAAAAGTCACATGTTTTACCATTAAACTAAAGTCTCTAAAGAGATATATAATTTATGTTGTTAAATAACAGGTCTATATAGACCTGTTATTTAAAGCAAATATATCTTATTATTTATCTATATTTAGATATTATACCTTAGGTATAATAAATAGATATTTAAACATATTTATTTCTAATAACCTCAGTAGTATACAGAAATATATAAGAATAATCATACTACGTCTACAAAATGTCAGTATAATATACCTGATTCGTAACCAAGGTGATGGTGATCTGTTAAATGGTATGCAGCTAAACGTCATAATCCTACAGCTAAGAAAGCTGTTCCAATAATAACGTGTAAACCGTGGAAACCAGTACCAAAGTAGAAACATGAACCATAAACACTATCAGAAATAGTGAAAGAAGATACTGAATATTCAACACCTTGGAAGAAAGTAAATATTACAGCTAATACAATTGTTACAGCTGTACCATATAAAGCACCTTTTCTATTACCTTGTATTAAAGAATGGTGAGCATATGTAATTGTCACACCTGAAGATAATAATAATATAGTGTTTAATAATGGTAATTCAAAAGGATTAACAGCTTGTATACCTAATGGAGGTCATTGTGCACCTAATTCAACACTAGGTGATACTGCACTATGAAAGAATGCTCAGAATATAGCTAAGAAGAAGAAAACTTCAGATATAATAAATAAACCTACACCTAAGTTTAATCCTTTTTG